GGACTTTTATGAAAAAAATTTCTAAAAAAAAAAAAAAGAAAAGCCCCTTATCGGATTTGAACCGATGACTTACGCCTTACCATGGCGTTACTCTACCACTGAGTTAAAAGGGCTTATTTGATTTAATTCCCGAACTAGTAACTAGCTAGATAAAATTTCTATATCCACATTATATATATATTAAGTATATGCAGTAGACCTATAGTGGCCAGTGGCTGTTTTAAAAATAATCAACTGGATTTACCTAGCAAGTCTAGGGTAAAATGAGGTGTTTCACGACCGGCCCTAATTTCTTTTATTGAGATGATCTCTATCAAAAAAAAATTCACTTGATTTATACATAACAGACATGTACACTTGCCAATTCGACAGAAAAAAATTTTAAGAGATTTATGTGATAAAGAGATTATACTTGTCCCCTAAGACTAAAGTCTTAGATCAAATTTTGATAACTTCTTGATCCCGCTTACTAAATATATTTTAGTAGATTTATATAGAGAATGTCGATTCTAATGAACCATTCATGAATGACGAATCCAAAACAAAAATTCTATACAATTCTGAAAAACCCAAAGATCCCTCAGATCTAATCATTCCGTTATATTGACAATTTCAAAAAACTGATCATACTATGATGATAGTATGAGGGCGGTTGGGCAAGTCGGCCCCCATCGTCTAGCGGTTTAGGACATCTCTCTTTCAAGGAGGCAGCGGGGATTCGAATTCCCCTGGGGGTAGGGTACTACGAAAGGAAGTTGATCATGGATTACCAATAAGCCTCAAATTGATTCTTCCTGGGTCGATGCCCGAGTGGTTAATGGGGACGGACTGTAAATTCGTTGGCAATATGTCTACGCTGGTTCAAATCCAGCTCGGCCCAATAATTTGCCAATCTACCATGCGATCCCTTATCCTTTAGAAATACCCCACACGAAGAAAAAAAAAGAATCAAATTTTCTGCTAGATCCCTTATTTCCCTGGGATTGTAGTTCAATTGGTCAGAGCACCGCCCTGTCAAGGCGGAAGCTGCGGGTTCGAGCCCCGCCAGTCCCGCCGGATTCAATATCCAATAAATGCATCAATTCATTTTTCCCTTTAATATGAACTAGTAAAGGGTGTCGGGGGCATACTTTCATTCCCATTTCTTTCCTTTTTTTCTTCATTTTTAGAGCAAATCCCCACCCCAAAAATAGTTCATTTAATGAATATTAGATCTTTTGTACAGCCTCATCTTTATCTTCCCAAAATTCTTTATCTTCCAAAAAATCAGAGTAAAAAGGGGAGTTTAGAACTTAACTCTTTTTTTCCATTTCGCTTTTATTGTTTGTTTATGTTTAGGTTTGTAACTATGTGACTAATCGAAGTGGAAAGGCAATCTGGCGATCCTTCATCAGATGATTATACAAGGAAGGCACAAGGTAGGGGAAAAAATAAGGAAACGGATGATAACTAAAAGAATTTTGGCTTGATTGAGTCAGGAATCCTAATTTGGGTTGATATGGATAAAAGAATTTCCTATGTTATACTATTCAAGTCTCGACGACGAATTGATTTGATAGATCAGATATTGTTATTCATGATATTGATCCGATTCAATAGTATCGAGAGGTAATTCAGTCATTGAATTTACAGACGAAAATTTTTTCATCTCTAGGGGATTAAATCCCGAGTTATTGCGAAGTAAAAAAACCGATGAGATTATGGAAGTAAATATTCTTGCATTTATTGCTACTGCATTATTCATTCTAGTTCCTACCGCCTTTCTACTTATCATTTACGTAAAAACAGTCAGTCAAAATGATTAATTCAATTGAATTTTTAAATTCATTTGAATGAAACTTTCCTTCTGAGTTCTTATCAAGAATTTTCGAAGTCAAATGAAAGGGATTCCAATTTTTCGTTTTAACTTAAATGAAATGAGCGGACTAGAATCGGCAGTATTCTAAGTATACTAAGAGATAGTATGTATGGTAAGAAAGAAATAGATGAATCTTTCTTACCATAGATACTATCTATCTCTTAATCTATAAAGGTGTAATTTAGAATAACTTCAGTTTCTGTAGATCAACCTACAATATTAATATTCTTTTCATATCTATATGAATTCCCTATATTGTATGGAATTGACATAACACCCAATTTGCTATATCTATTTGTTCCGATCAATCTGAAATAATCTTATCTTAGGATTCTAATTCTTTTACTTTTACTAATAAGTAAGAGCAAACCTAACCAATTTTTAACGCCCGAAACATGATATGAAATAAGTTGATAAAGCATAAATCGCCTTTCGAAAATTAGAAACCAAGCGGAAAATGCACAATATGTGACTCGCCCAAGGCAAGATCTTATTGTTGCATAGTCTTTCGTTAGACAACCACTATCTCATTTCTCATAGAAAGTGCGTATCCACTTAACAAAACGACTTCTTCATTGAACAGTAAAGAGAGAAAGAAATAAAAAAAAGGGGCCGGTCTTCCTCAGTATCTATCTAGAAAGTATAGTAAGAGCCCATTCGATTGATTGCAATAGCAAATTTCGGAATAATTTTTGGTTGTAAAAAATTTATAACCCTCTTAATCCCTTTCTTGTCGAAATAGAAACACAGGAGTCGCTGCAATATCTCTTTGATTGAAAGAGTATGATATAAATTATATCATAGATTACTCCATTGGACTCCAACGGTATTCGAAATCGAGAGATTTTTTTTTTGAAATAATTCAAAGCGTGTCGCAGAACGATCTATAAAACAATTAATACGGTTTGATTCCTCAATTAAATTAGTAGTACTTCTAGAGCCCACTTCTTCCCCACACTACGAGTGAAAGGGAAAATGTAAACACTACCATTAAAGCAGCCCAAGCGAGACTTACTATATCCATGTGAATTATGTCCCCTATCTCTATAAATACGAAGGAATTATTCTATTATTCTTCACTAATAATAGTGGAATCAATGGCGGAGAGTCAAAAAAGGATTCTGACCGAACACCATTGATAAACCAATCCAATAAATCGATTATGATTTCGAATCGGGAAAGATTAAACACAAGAAAAAAATACGTAGTAACATCCCAAAGGAATGGGAACATGGAACAATTAACAATAAGAATAATAAGGCCTATTCTTTTTTTATTTTGTTGACCTTGATAAGTAAAAATAGAAAAGGAGAAATCACTAAAAAAGAGAAATCACTATCTATTACAGACCTCTATTTCTACATTTGATACCCCTTTTCCCAATTATCGCTGTGAAACAGGGGGTTTTCCTAGGGGTTGCCGAAAATAAATTCTTTCTTTTTCCTCTTTTTTCTAGAAAGGTCAATTATCCATTTAATCTAATATTGATTAGATACCTGAACACTCAGAGATTCTCGCGAGTCCGTCGTATATAAAGCAACTTCCGCCCCTTTCCAAAACTATTAATTGAATAATTGAATCAGATTTCCTATCAGGCTCTCCAATCTGATTCAATTAATAGGCATTAGACACTCCCTTAGTAATAGAAGGTAGTCGTGAAGTCTTGATAGCCCCTCTACCGACTATTTCCTTGAATCCTAGATGCGAAAGAGGATTCACAAGCTCTTTTTTAGAAAAGCTTCAGACCACATGCTTAGAATTCTCAACAGTTTGTTTCCTCTGCTTCTACTAGGGAAGAATTCTGCGAGTTATATCAGCAGAACAGAAGAGAAGAAGAGAGTTCGAGTTTTTTATTGATCAGGCGACACCCGGATTTGAACTGGGGAAAAAGGATTTGCAGTCCCCCGCCTTACCACTCGGCCATGCCGCCAAAATGATCCAAAATGGAGGAAAATTTTCTCGGATTACTGATATTTTGATTGTACTTGCATTTTGACTCCCATTTTCCTTAAAACTTTTCCTAACAGAAACATTCCTTTTGGATTTGATCCATCCCCTGATTGATTGGATAGTATCTGAAACTCCACAATCCTAAAAACATTCTCTCGCTTTTCTATTGAAAAAGAAAATGTGAATTTTCAGTCAACAAATTTGAACCATTAACTATTTTCTTACTTGTTTCTTACTTGGAATTCATGAACGATTCTGGGATTTGAATCTCAAATTGTGTTTTCCTAATGACATGACATAAGAAAATACAAATTGAGACAGAACTAATTAGTATTGATTTTTTTCAATCAAAAAATCCTTCTCAATTTCAATTATAACAAAAGATATGAGTATATGTAAACCCCAGAACATAAATTGTTACACAGATATCTATTTTTTAGATATGTTGTCGATAGGGAATTATCATCAAATTTTCTTACTTCACTTTTGGATTGAATAGAACTGTTGATAAAGCACGACCTCGGCTGTCCCGAATAGAACCGGCAATAAAAGATAAGTCGGATATTCTAACTATCTGTATACTTGTTTAATAAATGCACCCCTTGTTATACACTTCAAATCATATTGTACTCAAAAAAAATCAGTTTCAAAGTACAAATATCTCTCTTCTCTGCGAATCTTTTTTTTTTTTTTTTTGAACAACAAAATCCCTAACATAAAGGCGGTTAAGTGCTAAAAAATGGATTCTATGTTGTTTCTCATTTTTGTATCTTTGTCTTTATCTCCCCAATACCAAATCCTTTTATTTTTTCTCAAATTCAAATATGTAATCAAATATGTAATATTATATCAAATATGTAATATCATAATAATGGTATAATTAAAATCATTTTATTTTTGTTTTGCTATTCGATAGCAAATCCTATGACTTTAATAAGTCTAAGTGACAGAATTCTGTTTCTAGGACTGTTTTCTAAATTTCTTTTAGATCTATTGCAACTTCCAATTTAAGTAGAAAATTATCTTTATTCCTCCGTTCATACGTAGTTGATACATTTTATTCCAAATATGGCGTTGGGTAAAATTTCATGTAATTCAGTAAACAGAATAGAAATTCCATCAGTGATAGATCGTCGATTTAATTCAATGAAGAATGTACTTACTAAGTGGGATTTTTTGAGAAATGGGAAAT